CCCAGAGGTGCTGGTTCGAATCCAGCTCGTGACAAGATCCTTTTGGTCATTGAATATCATATCTCTAAGACGGAGAAAAGGAGTGCCTTCCTATGTTCCGAGAAAAAATCTATATTCAAAAAGCCTACTAACATTGTAGCTTGACTTTGGTTTTCTAATTGGACTTTTTTTGTTCCTACTTTTCATTCTTGCTTGACTTTTCTCTCTTTTCAATCTTTTTCTCCATTCACTCACACATATCCAATTTCTTTTTTGCTGTTTCTTTGTCCCATTATCTTCTGGATCTGCTCTTCTGGCTCACACCCAGTCCAGTGTTGTCTGTCTCCCTCCTCAAGTGCCGTTTCTAGCCCACTCTTGGACAAACTCGGTTGGAAGTGCGCCCCTCAGGACGTGACCCTCGGATCCACTATATTCTTGTAGCACCCATTGTTCAAATGCCCTCTGGTAACTCTAAATCACTAAACTCTAAACAAACTGCCCTCTTGGCGACTCAAGTGTCGGTAGCCATCATGTACCTCTGAACTCAAATACTCGATGCCTCACCAAGAGGTCTTAGCATTATGCTCATCTTTGCCTCAAATTCACTGATGTGTCTGACCCCAGTCTTCACCCTGTACTGACCCTTGTGCCTGCAAGCAAGTCACCCTCATGGTTGTAATGCCCACAGAAGCCATGTACTAGTGCCTCGACTGAACAACCCTCGAGTTGTAGTGCTACCCCGTTTACACTGATCAGAACTAGCATCTTGTCTCATTTGCCTCAATCTCGGTGCCTGGTGGTCTCCCCCACTCAAGCTTGGAACCCACTCTGATAATCTCGGATAGTGCCTCAACCCACTGGTCTTCACCCTCGGTTAGCACGATTCAAAAACCACTGTAAACTCATGTTAGTGTTGCCTCTCTAGTGCCTCAGTCCTCTGACCTTCGCCCTGCTGAGTCAGCTTGGTATCCCCGAGGCCGGGGATACAAAATTGGGTGGAAACTTATACTTATAAGGGAAGAGTCATAGGATGTGTAGTAGTAGCATAAGAAAGCATGCCCAATCCAAGCAGGCCCTCGCTATGGCGAGCGTGGTGAACACTGTCTCGCAGCTTACCCAATCTCTCAACCTTACCAATAGGTTCCTCGTATAAAGGGTTGGTTAACTACATTACTTATCTAAGTATCGAAGTATGAAACGGCAGGCTTCCTGCTATTAAAGTTGCAGGGTCAAGGAAGGAAAAAAGAAAAAGCAACTGGCTAACAATCAATCCACTGAGCAAGATAGCTGAAAGAGAGATAGCATTTCACTAGGCATTTTGACACTTCACTAGCAGCCACAAGGGGTGAAGGAATAAGGGCAGCTTTAGACTCGACTTTCCTTACTTAAGTGAAAGCGCAAGTTAGATCCTAACTGGGAAGGACCCTATAAGGTAGTAGAAGCAAGCCGAGCTGGGAGCTACTGCCTGGAGGCTGTCAATGGCAGTTCTGTCCCTCGCATGTGGCATGTTAGTAACTTACGCCGCTTTTACTTATGAATTTCTGTGTCGAGTTTTATGGTGACGTAGACAATTTTATGCTCTTGTTTCTCAATTTGAATTGTTGCCATGTTCACTTAGTTTATTATGCTATCTGAACCTCTATGTACTATTGAGCTTTGCTCGTGCAGAAATGATCGATGAAAACGCTTGAGCCCTGCTCGCCTTTTTAGAGACTTTTCTCACTCCCATTTCGGGCGTCACCATCGAAATCTTCAACTTCAGGCTAAGCCTACATAACATATTCAACCATGGATTAAGTCGACATAACATCCTCACGTTCAGTCGGGTTTTTCCAATTTGATTTCCTTGCGGGTAGAAGTAGGGCTTTATTGGCCTTCGGCTGCGCCTTCTGCTCGAGCTCGCCGTAGGAAACTTTTCGCCGATGCCATTATTAGAGGTGAACGCCTTGCTTCGCATCACAAGCTTCGGAGCGGTAGACTGAACACACTATATAAAGAAAGAGTTTCAGTCGGCGGAAAAAGATTAGGTAAGCATCTAAACCAGCATCAGCCAAACTAACATATCCAGTTTCTCTCGCAACATATCTACTTTATTCTGAAGCAGCATTTCTCCAAATAGCATTCCCACAAGCAAGCAGAGGATGAATCGGCATCTATTCCATATCTTTATGCGCAGGGGCATATAAATCCGAATATGTAGAATCCATTTCATAATCCCATCCGAACCCGAATTGGCTAAATCTAGTATAGTGGGCCTAGTTCCGATGCCAAATATAGGGAATCCTATTTTTTTATTAAAGAGAGAAGGCTGCAATAAGAACCTAGAGAGCGAAAGAAGAAGAAGATTGACTGCTTCCGGAGAAGGAAAGCGAGTCCCGTAATTCCTAAGATGAAATTCATTAGGAGTTTCCCCCGCGTATTCTCCTATATAATGCTTTTTTTTTAAAGTCAAGTTTGACTCTGATTAGATCCTTAGCGCTTGCGCTAAGTAAGCAAGCTACTTTATGTAAAAACCGAGGAA